TTAAAAATAAGCTAATATAAGCTTTTGGGCTCATACCTCAAATATAAAGGATAAACCTTTTTTTTAAAAATAAAGTGCCTGATAAAAAGGATTATTCTGATAGAGTAAATAATGTAGAAATTCTATCTTTATTATTTATTATATTTTATAGAATTAAACTATATCTAATAGTATCAAAAACTATTGTGCATCATACACTAAAATATAATATTTTATAAAAATTTTATAAATTTTTCATATTACTTTCTTAAGTAATTATTTTTTATTTATTTTTTATTTAATTCTAATAAAATATTTTTTATTTTTATTTTATTTATTAGTACTATAATTTCAATTTCATCTAATTCATGATTTGGTTGTTGAATTGGATTAGAAATTAATTTATTAAGATTTATTCCTTTAATTTCAAACTCTAACAATTTATTAACTTCAGAAGCTTCTTTAAAATATTTTTTAACTCAATCAATTGCATCAATAAATTTTTTATTTTCAATTCTAATAAAAATAATTTTAATAAAAAATTTTGAAATAAATAATTTCATTTCAATTATAATTAATTCCTCATTATTAATAAAAATAGGATCTGCCCCTTTTCATTTTTGATTCCCTAATATTTCTGAAGGAATGTCTTGATTTAATAATTTTATTTTAATAACATGGCAAAAAATCACCCCTTTTATTCTTCTTTCTTATTATTTTAATTTTAATTTTATATATTTTATTATTATTTTAAATGTTATAATTGGAGCTATTGGAGGATTAAATCAAACTTCTTTACGAAAAATAATAGCATTTTCTTCTATTAATAATTTAGGATGAATAATTTTTTCAATAATAATTAGAGAAAATTTATGAATATTTTATTTTCTTATATATTCATTTTTAATTAGAATTATATTTTTTTTTTTTTATTTATTAAATATATTTTTTATTAATCAATTATTTATTAATAATATAAATTTCATAATTAAAATAAATTTAACAATTAATTTTCTATCCTTGGGAGGTCTTCCCCCATTTTTAGGATTTTTACCAAAATGAATTATTATTAATTTTTTAATAATTAATAAATTTTATATTTTAACATTAATTATAGTGATAAGAAGACTAATTACTATTTATTTTTATATCCGAATTATTTATTCTTCATTTTTATTTAATTATATTAAATTAAAATGATTTAAAATTAATTTTAAAAATAAATTAATAAATTTTATTAATTTTTTCTCATTAATTTCAATTTTAGGAATAATTTTAAGAACTTTTTTATTTTTATAAGGTTTTAAGTTAAATAAACTAATAATTTTCAAAATTATTTATAAAGAAATATTCTTCTTTAAGCCTTAGTAATAATTTAATTTACCCCTTAAAATTTGCAATTTTATATCATTATTGAATATAAGACTTATTAATAAAAGAGAAATTTCTCGTTAATAAATTTACAATTTATCGCTTTTACCTCAGCCATTTTATTTTATTTTTATTGCGAAAATGACTTTATTCTACAAATCATAAAGATATTGGAACATTATATTTTATTTTTGGAATTTGAGCAGGAATAGTAGGAACTTCATTAAGATTACTAATTCGAGCAGAATTAGGAACCCCCGGATCTTTAATTGGAGATGATCAAATTTATAATACAATTGTAACTGCTCATGCATTTATTATAATTTTTTTTATAGTTATACCTATTATAATTGGAGGATTTGGAAATTGATTAGTCCCTTTAATATTAGGAGCACCTGATATAGCATTCCCACGTATAAATAATATAAGATTTTGACTTTTACCCCCTTCCTTAACATTATTAATCTCTAGAAGTATTGTTGAAAATGGAGCTGGAACTGGATGAACAGTTTACCCCCCTTTATCCTCTAACATCGCTCATAGTGGTAGATCTGTTGATCTAGCTATTTTTTCTCTTCACTTAGCTGGAATTTCATCAATTATAGGAGCAGTTAATTTTATTACAACAATTATCAATATACGAATTAATAATTTATCTTTTGATCAAATACCATTATTTGTTTGAGCTGTTGGTATTACAGCATTTTTATTACTTTTATCTTTACCTGTATTAGCTGGAGCTATTACTATACTATTAACAGATCGAAATTTAAATACATCATTTTTTGATCCAGCAGGAGGAGGAGATCCTATTTTATATCAACATTTATTTTGATTTTTTGGTCATCCAGAAGTTTATATTTTAATTTTACCCGGATTTGGTATAATTTCTCATATTATCTCTCAAGAAAGAACAAAAAAAGAAACATTTGGATGTTTAGGAATAATTTATGCAATAATAGCAATTGGTTTATTAGGATTTATTGTTTGAGCTCATCATATATTTACAGTAGGAATAGATATTGATACTCGAGCTTATTTTACTTCAGCAACTATAATTATTGCAGTTCCAACAGGAATTAAAATTTTTAGATGATTAGCCACACTTCATGGTACTCAAATTAATTATAGACCTTCAATTTTATGAAGATTAGGATTTGTATTTTTATTCACTGTAGGAGGATTAACAGGAGTAATTTTAGCTAATTCCTCAATTGATATTACTTTACATGATACTTATTATGTTGTAGCACATTTCCATTATGTTTTATCCATAGGAGCAGTATTTGCAATTATAGGAGGATTTGTTCATTGATATCCTTTATTTACTGGTTTATCCTTAAACCCATATTTATTAAAAATTCAATTTTTTATTATATTCTTAGGAGTAAATTTAACTTTTTTTCCTCAACATTTTTTAGGACTAGCAGGAATACCTCGACGATATTCTGATTATCCAGATTCTTATATTTCATGAAATTTAATTTCATCTTTAGGATCATATATTTCTCTTCTAGCTGTTATATTAATTTTAATTATTATTTGAGAATCAATAATTTATCAACGAATTGCTTTATTCCCATTAAATATACCATCTTCTATTGAATGATATCAAAATCTTCCACCAGCTGAACATTCATATAATGAATTGCCAATTTTAAGAAACTTCTAATATGGCAGATTATATGTGATGGATTTAAACCCCATTTATAAAGGATTATCCTTTTTTTAGAAATGGCAACTTGATCTAATCTTAATTTACAAAATGGAGCATCACCTTTAATAGAACAAATTATTTTTTTTCATGATCATACATTAATTATTTTAATTATAATTACTATTTTAGTAGGTTACTTAATAATAAATTTATTTTTCAATAAATTTATTAACCGATTTTTATTAGAAGGACAATTAATTGAAATAATTTGAACTATTTTACCTGCTATTACTTTAATTTTTATTGCTTTACCATCATTACGATTATTATATTTACTAGATGAATTAAATAACCCTTTAATTACCTTAAAATCAATTGGACACCAATGATATTGAAGATATGAATATTCAGACTTTCATAATATTGAATTTGACTCCTATATAATCCCATCTAATGAATTAAATTCTAGTAATTTTCGATTATTAGATGTAGATAATCGAATTATTTTACCTATAAATAATCAAATTCGAATTATAGTTACTGCAACAGATGTAATTCACTCATGAACAATTCCATCATTAGGAGTAAAAGTAGATGCTAATCCTGGTCGATTAAATCAAACAAATTTTTTTATTAATCGTCCAGGAATTTATTATGGTCAATGTTCTGAAATTTGCGGAGCTAATCATAGATTTATACCAATTGTTATTGAAAGAATCTCAATTAAAAATTTTATTAATTGAATTAATAATTATTCTTCATTAGATGACTGAAAGCAAGTATTGGTCTCTTAAACCACTTTATAGTAAATTAGCAATTACTTCTAATGATTTTTATAATAAATATTATATATATATATATATATAAAGAATTAGTTAAATTATAACATAAATATGTCAAATTTAAATTATTACATTAGTAATATTCTTTTATTCCACAAATAATACCAATTAATTGAATTTTTTCTTTATTTTTTTTTATTTGTATTTTTATTATATTTAATATAATAAACTATTATATTTATTATAATTTTAATAATAAAAAAAACCTTTTTAATATTTTTAAACTAAAAAATAATAACATATTTTGAAAATGATAAGTAATTTATTTTCAATTTTTGATCCTTCAACTAATTTATTTAATATACCAATTAATTGAATTAGAACCTTATTAGGATTAATATTTATTCCTTATTCATTTTGATTAATTCCAAACCGTCATTTCATATTATGAAACTTTATTCTTAATTCCCTTCATAATGAATTTAAAACATTATTAAAAAATAATTATTTTAACGGATCAACTTTTATTTTTATTTCATTATTCTCATTTGTATTATTTAATAATTTTTTAGGATTATTCCCATATATTTTTACTAGAACTAGTCATTTAACTTTAACATTATCAATCTCTCTCCCAATATGATTAAGATTTATATTATATGGTTGAATTAACAATTATCAACATATATTTTCTCATATAATTCCTCAAGGAACCCCAGCAATTCTAATACCATTTATAGTATTAATTGAAACTATTAGAAATATTATTCGACCAGGAACATTAGCTGTTCGACTAACAGCTAATATAATTGCAGGACATTTATTAATAACATTACTAAGAAGAACAGGATCTAATTTATCTTACATTTTTATTTTAATTTTAATTTTTATTCAAATTTTATTATTAATTTTAGAATCTGCAGTAGCAGTAATTCAATCATATGTTATTGCCATTTTAAGAACTTTATATTCTAGAGAAGTAAATTAAATGAAAAATAATTTTAATTATCACCCTTATCATTTAGTAGATTATAGACCATGACCTTTAACTGGATCAATTGGAGCATTAACTTTAGTTACAGGTTTAGTTAAATGATTTCATAATTTTAATATAAATTTATTAATTTTAGGATATATTATTACAATTTTAACAATATACCAATGATGGCGAGATATTTGTCGAGAAGGAACTTTCCAAGGAAAACATACAATTTTAGTAACTAAAGGTCTTCAATGAGGAATAATTTTATTTATTATTTCAGAAATTTTATTTTTCGTATCTTTTTTTTGAGCTTTTTTTCATAGTAGATTATCCCCTAATATTGAAATTGGTGCAATATGACCTCCTATAAGAATTTTTCCATTTAATCCTTTTCAAATTCCTTTATTAAATACTATTATTTTAATTAGATCAGGAGTAACAGTTACTTGAACTCATCACGCATTAATAGAAAATAACTATTCACAGACCATTCAAAGTTTATTTTTAACAATTATACTAGGAATTTATTTTACTATTCTACAAGCATATGAATACTTAGAAGCCCCATTTTGTATTGCAGATAGAATTTATGGATCAACATTTTTTATAGCAACAGGATTCCATGGTCTTCATGTAATCATTGGTACTATTTTTTTAACTGTATGTTTTTTTCGACAATTAAATAATCATTTCTCAAAAAATCACCATTTTGGATTTGAAGCAGCAGCTTGATATTGACATTTTGTAGATGTTGTTTGATTATTCCTTTATATTTCAATTTATTGATGAGGAAATTAATTATTTATATAATATATTTAGTATATTTGATTTCCAATCAAAAAGTTTAATTTATTTTTAATATAAATAATCATTTTAATATCAATCATTTTAATTTTAATTTTTATTATTGCTAATATTATAATATTATTATCAATTTTATTATCAAAAAAATCATTTATAGATCGAGAAAAATGTTCTCCTTTTGAATGTGGATTTGACCCAAAATCATCTGCTCGAATCCCTTTTTCATTACATTTTTTTTTAATTACAGTAATTTTTTTAATTTTTGATGTAGAAATTGCTTTAATTTTTCCAATTATTTTTACATTTAAATTAGTAAATTTATTAAATTGAATTAAAATTAGATTTTTTTTTATTATCATTTTATTATTAGGGTTATATCATGAATGAAACCAAAATATATTAAATTGAACTAATTAAGGATTATAGTTTAAATAAAACATTTGATTTGCAATCAATTAATATTGAAATTATTTCAATTTATCTTAAATACTAAAATAAGAAGCAAAATTTGCATTTAATTTCGACTTAAAATTTAGAGTTAAATTACTCCTTATTTAAAATTATTAATTGAAACCAAAATAGAGGTATATCACTGTTAATGATAAAATTGAATTATTTAATTCCAATTAAAGAAATATATTTTAAAATTAAGCTGCTAACTTAATTTTTAGTGGTTAAATTCCATTAATATTTCTATTTATATAGTTTAATAAAACATTACATTTTCATTGTAAAAATAAAAAATAACTTTTTTATAAATATTTAAAGATTAATTAATCTCCTTAATATCTTCAATATTATACTCTAATTATAAGCTATTTAAATAAATATTTATAAATAATATATATATATAAATTATTATTCATAAAATAAATCTAAATAAATAAATTTTTAAATTATTTATTTGAAATAATCTATAAAAAATTGAATATTTTTTTATAATATTAATTATTCCTTGACCTCTATACAACTCTCTTCAACCCATATCAATAATTTTAGATAAATTTTGACTATAATTTAAAAAATAATATCTTAAACCATAAGTAGATAATATAGGTATAAATCATATTAAACATAAAAATCTTCTTAAATTATAAGTTTTTAAAAACTTATTTAATCTATAGATATTTATATTACTAACTAAATAACCTAATATACCTCCAATCAATCTAACATAAATTACTATTATTTTTAAATTTAAAGGTAAATAAATTATATAAGGGTAATAAAATATAACTCAACTTAATAATCTACCTCTAACTACTCTTATAAATAATAAAACAAATATTCTTTTTAATATAATATAATCTTCATCATATAAATTATAAATAGATAATAAATTAAAATCATTAATTATTAAATATATTAATAAACGAATAGTATAAAATATAGTTAAGCCAGTAGAAATATAATAAAAAAAAAAAACAAATATATTTAAATTTCTAAATCTTACTATTTCTAAAATTAAATCCTTTGAATAAAACCCAGCTAAAAAAGGAATTCCACATAAAGCTATATTAGAAATATTTAAACATAAAGAAGTTAACGGTAAATAAACTCTAACTCCACCTATATAACGAATATCTTGAATATCATTTATTATATGAATAATAACCCCCGCACATATAAATAATAAAGCTTTAAATATAGCATGAGTTAATAAATGAAAAAAAGCTAACTCAGGAAAACCTATTCTTAAAATTCTTATTATTAAACCTAATTGTCTTAAAGTAGATAAAGCAATAATCTTTTTCAAATCAAATTCATAATTAGCTGAAATACCAGCTATAAATATAGTTATTATTCCTAATAATAATAAAACCTTAATAAAAAAAATATTTAAAATTATTACATTAAAACGAATTAATAAATAAACACCAGCAGTGACCAAAGTAGAAGAATGTACTAATGCAGAAACTGGAGTAGGAGCAGCTATAGCTGCAGGTAATCAAGATCTAAAAGGAATTTGAGCTCTTTTAGTTATAGAAGCCAAAATAACTATTATACCAATGACTTCTATTAGATAATCATTTACTATAAAATTTAAATAAAAAATATAATTTCATCTTCCATAATTTAACATCCAAGAAATAACTATTAAAATTATTACATCCCCAATTCGATTAGATAAAACAGTCAACATACCAGCATTATAAGATTTTAAATTTTGATAATAAATTACTAAACAATAAGAAACTAAACCCAAACCATCTCACCCTAATAAAATTCTAATAATATTAGGACTAATAATTAATAAAATTATTGAAAATAAAAATAATAAAACTAAAATAATAAAACGAAATAAATTCAACTCAGATCTTATATATCTTTTTCTATAATAAATAACAACAGAAGAAATTATTAATACAAATATTATAAATAAAAGAGATATTCAATCTAATAAAATAGATATTACAATATTAATAGAATTGAAAGAAATAACTTCTCACTCAAAAAAAAATACAATATTATTTATAATAAAATAAAATATTAAAAATATATTAATTAAACTAAAAAAAAACAAAAAAAAAAAAAAAAAAAAACAAATATTTTTATTATTAATAATTTAAAATGACATTTTACCATATTTTTGACTCCACAAATCAATATTTTAATTAAATTATTTAAATATTTTAACTTAATTAATTATTAAATATTCAATTTTTAAAATTAAAATATTTAAAGGTAATCAATGTAATAATAATAATAAATATTCTCGAGAGACTCCACAATAAAATCTATATATACCTTGAAAAATTTTCCCATGTTGAATATAGGAATATAGATATAATCTATAACCAGCTCTAAAAAAAGAAATTAATATCAATATTAATATCGATAATCAAGATCAACTTATTATTCTATTAATTAATCTAATTTCACCTAATAAATTTAAAGAAGGAGGAGCTGATATATTAGAAGATATTAATAAAAATCATCATAATCTTATTGAAGGTATAAAATTTATTATTCCTTTATTAATAAATAATCTTCGTCTATGAATACGTTCATAATTAATATTAGCAAGAACAAATATTCCAGAAGAACATAATCCATGTCCAATTATTATAATATAAGAACCAAAATAACCTCAATAATTTATTACTATAATCCCTCTAATTACAATTCTTATATGAGCTACCGAAGAATAGGCAATTAAAGATTTAATATCAACTTGACAAAAACATTTTATTCTAATATAAAATCCACCTAATAATCTAATAATAATTCAAATATAATTTAATTTCAAATTAATTTCTTGTAAAAAAACTAAAATTCGTAATAAACCATAACCACCTAATTTTAATATAATACCAGCTAAAATTATAGAACCAGATACAGGAGCTTCAACATGAGCCTTAGGTAATCATAAATGAACAAAATATATTGGTATTTTAACTAAAAATGCTAAAACTATACAAATATAAAGTAAAATAAAATTTATATTAAAAAATTTTAAAAAATAAATTACTATTCTATTAATTTCACCATAAATATAAAATAAACCTATTAATAAAGGTAATGAAGCAAATAAAGTATAAAATATTAAATATATACCAGCTTGAACTCGCTCTGGTTGATACCCTCAACCAACAATTAACAATAATGTAGGAATTAAACTACCTTCAAAAAATAAATAAAATATAAATAAATTTATCACTCTAAAAGTTAAAAATAATAAAATTAATAAAATTAAAATATTTATTAAAAAAAAATTAATATAATAATTTATTTTTAATAAATTTTCTCTAGATATAATTATTAATCTACAAATTCAAATTCTTAATATAATTAAACCAAAAGAAATCAAATCACAACAATATAAATATCTTAAATTAGAATTATATAAATTTATAGATAAATTTATAAAAATAAATATTAATAATAATAATAATATTTGAACCATTCAAAATATTTTTTTTATGAAACATAAAGGAATTATAAAAATTATATATAATAAAATTTTTATCATTAACTATAATAAACTAAATCTTTGAAAATAATCATTACCATGAGTTCGAATTATAGAAACTAAAATTGATAAACCTAAAGAACCTTCACAAACAGAAAATACTAAAAATACTATTAATATATATATATCAAATTCAATTATTATTAAAAAAACCAAAAAAAAAAAAAAAATTCTTAATACAATAAATTCTAATCTTAATAAAATAATCAATAAATGTTTATTTTTAGAAACAAAAATTAAATTACCAATAAAAAATATTAAAATAAAAATTATTCATATATTTATAATTATCATTAATTTTTTGTTTTTATAGTTTAAAAAAAACATTGGTCTTGTAAATCAAAATTAAGAAAATTTCTTTAAAAACTCAAAAAAAAAGAATTTCTTTATCAATAATCTCCAAAATTATTATTTTTATTAAACTATTTTTTGTAATAATGATAAAACTAACTTTATCAATACTTATTATTATTTTATCAATAATAATATATTTCTTAATTCATCCCCTTTCTATAGGAATATTAATTTTATTCCAAACATTACTAATTTGCTCATTATCTGGTATATTAATTAAAACATATTGATTTTCATATATTTTATTCTTAACTTTTCTTGGAGGATTGTTAGTCTTATTTATTTATGTTTCAAGTATTGCATCTAATGAAATATTCTCACCATCAATTAATATAAAAATTATAATTATTAATTTACTATTTTTCATAATCTTTATTCAATTAATATATTTTAATAATTTAAATTGAATAAATTTAATTATTAATTCAGAAATAAATAATTTTTTAAATTTTATTTTTATTAATAATGAAAATAAAATTAATTTAAATAAATTATATAATAATTATTCATCTTTATTAATATTATTAATAATTATTTATTTATTTATTACATTAATTGCAGTAGTAAAAATTACAAATATTTTTTATGGGCCATTACGAACTTTTAATTAATGTTAAATAAATTTAAACCAATCCGAAAAACTCACCCAATTTTAAAAATTATTAATAGATCATTAATTGATTTACCAACTCCATCTAATATTTCAATATGATGAAATTTTGGGTCTCTTCTTGCTTTATGTTTAATAGTTCAAATTTTAACAGGATTATTTTTAACTATATATTACACAGCAAATATTGAAATAGCTTTTTATAGAGTTAATTACATTTGTCGAAATGTTAATTATGGATGAATAATCCGAACTTTACATGCAAATGGAGCTTCATTCTTTTTTATTTGTATTTACATTCATATTGGACGAGGAATTTACTATGAATCATTTAACTTAATATATACATGATTTGTAGGAATTATTATTTTATTTCTATTAATAGCAACCGCATTTATAGGATATGTTTTACCTTGAGGACAAATATCATTTTGAGGTGCAACAGTTATTACCAATTTACTATCAGCAATTCCTTACCTAGGAAATATATTAGTTAATTGAATTTGAGGAGGATTTGCAGTTGATAATGCTACTTTAACCCGATTTTACACCTTTCACTTTTTATTACCATTTATTATTTTAATAATAACTATAATTCATTTATTATTTCTTCATCAAACAGGATCTAATAATCCTTTAGGAATAAATAGAAATTTAGATAAAATCCCATTTCACCCATTTTTTACTTATAAAGATTTAATTGGATTTATTATTATAATCTTCTTTCTAACTATATTAACATTAATTAATCCATATTTATTAGGAGACCCTGATAACTTTATTCCCGCTAATCCTTTAGTAACTCCAATTCATATTCAACCAGAATGATATTTTTTATTTGCATATGCAATTTTACGATCTATTCCTAATAAATTAGGGGGTGTAATTGCTTTAGTTATATCAATTTTAATTTTAATTATTTTACCTTTAACATTTAACAAAAAAATTCAAGGTTTACAATTCTACCCAATTAATCAAATATTATTTTGAATTTTTATTGTTATAATTATTTTATTAACTTGAATTGGAGCTCGTCCTGTAGAAAACCCATACATTTATATTGGACAAATTTTAACAATCTTATATTTTAGTTATTTTATTTTTAACCCTATTTTAAGAAAATATTGAGATAAATTAATTTTTAACTAATTAATGAGCTTGTAAAAGCATTTGTTTTGAAAACTTAAGAAAGAATAAATATTCTATTAATTTTATACTAAAAATAATCAATTTAAAAAAAAATTTTTAAACCTAAAAAAAATAATAAAAAATTTAATGAAACTGGTAAATATCTCTTTCAAGCCAAATATATTAATTTATCATAACGATACCGAGGTAAAGTTCCACGAACTCAAATAAATAAAAAAGAAATCAAACTTAATTTTATATAAAATATAATTCTTAATTCATAACCACCTATATAAATTACTACAAATAAAAATCTTATAAATAAAATTCTTGAATATTCTGCTAAAAAAATTAAAGCAAAACCCCCACTTCTATATTCAATATTAAACCCTGAAACTAATTCTCTTTCCCCTTCAGCAAAATCAAAAGGAGTACGATTAGTTTCAGCTAACATTGAAGATAATCATATTATAGATAATGGAATTATAATAAATATTATTCAAACTATTTTTTGAAAAAAGAAAAATCTTATCAAATTAAAATCCATTACTATAATAATGCTGGATAATAAAATTAAAGCTATTCTAACTTCATAAGAAATAGTTTGAGCTACAGCACGTAAACCCCCTAATAAAGCATAATTAGAATTTGAAGATCAACCAGCAATTATTACTGTATAAACCCCTATTCTAGTACAACATAAAAAAAATATTAAACCTAAATTAAATCTAACTATATTAAAATAATATGGAACTAAAATTCAAATAATTAATGATAAAATAAATCCAACAATTGGAGAAAAATAATAACAATAATAATTAGAAAAATTTGGATAAGTAATTTCCTTAGTAAATAACTTAATTGCATCACAAAATGGTTGCAGAATACCAATTAAACCAACTTTATTAGGACCTTTACGAATTTGAATATATCCTAAAACCTTTCGTTCTAATAAAGTTAAATAAGCAACCCCAATTATCACCCCTAAAATTAAAATTAATAAACCAACAAAAATTATCAATAAATCATTTATTATCATTTACTATATATATAAATAAATTATATATTAATGACTTCTAAAATCATCACATTTTTTCTGTCAAAATAGTTAAATTTATTTTTTATTAATAATATTCAAATTAATTTAATTTAATTATAATACTTGATCCTTTCGTACTAAAATATTAAAATATTTAAAAGATAGAAACCAACCTGGCTTACACCGGTTTGAACTCAGATCATGTAAGATTTTAATGATCGAACAGATCAAAATTTTAAACTTTTGCATTTAAATTTTATCTTAATCCAACATCGAGGTCGCAAACTTTTTTTCTTATTTGAACTAAAAAAAAAAATTACGCTGTTATCCCTAAGGTAATTTTTTCTTATAATCAATATTAATGGATCAATTAATCACTTATTTATGTTTATCATATAAAAAAAGTTAATTTTATTTTTTTATCACCCCAACAAAATACTTATTTATTTATTAAATATTCAATTTATTAAAATTAAAAAAAAAAATAAATATAAAACTCTATAGGGTCTTCTCGTCTTTTTAATTTATTTTAACTTTTTAATTAAAAAATTAAATTCAATAAATATTATAGAGACAATTTATATTTCATCCAATCTTTCATACAAGTCACCAATTAAGAGACTAATGATTATGCTACCTTTGTACAGTCAATATACTGCAGCCCTTCAATATTTAAATCAGTGGGCAGATTAGACTTTAAATTATTTTCAAAAAGACATGTTTTTGATAAACAGGTGAATATATATATTTGTCGAATTCCTTTATATATAATTTTTATAAATTATTAATTATTAACTTATTTTATATACTAATTTTATCATTATAACCAATTTTTTTTAATTAAAAAATTTTATTTTATAAAAAATTAAATTTTATTAAATTTTCAATTTTATGAAATTATTTATAATAAATTAAAATTTATTAACAATATAAATTATAAAATTTTCAAATAATTAATATTTAATTATAAAAATTTAAATTAAAGCTTATCCCTTAAAATATTAAATTAAATTTAAAAATTAATAAATTAATTTATTAATTTTTAAATTTAATTAAAAATTAAATTTTTTTCTAAAATAACTAGATATATTTAAAAACGAATAACATTTCATTTCTAATTAATTATTTAAAATATTTATGAAACAATAAATTTTTTAATTAATTAACTCTTTTAAATTCGAGAATTTTACATTTAATAAATTTTTATTAATAAACTCTGATACACAAGATACAATAAATTAAATTTACTTTCCATCTAATTTTTTTTCATTTTTATTTCAAATTTCTTTCACAATACTAATTAACTATAAAATTATAAATTTTTTTCTATTAAAATACTTTAACCCCCATTAAATATTTTTATATTAAAAATTTTTTTATTATTGTTTTATTTATTAATTTTACCCCTCAAATTAATTATTTTTATAATATCTTTTCAATGTAAATGAAATACTTATTCAAGCTCTAATTTGATCTTTCTAGAAACACTTTCCAGTACCTCTACTTTGTTACGACTTATTCCAATTTATAAATGAAAGCGACGGGCAATATGTACATATTTTAATTAATAATCATTTTATTAATTTAAATAAAATTACATTTAAATCCAATTTCATTTAATCTTTTCCATATTAAAATCCAATTTAAATAAATTTATTGTAATCCATTATATTCTTAATTATAATCTACATCTTGATCTGATTTAATTTTATTTTTAAATTTTTAAATATTATTATTATTCTAAAATATTTTTTTAACAACGATATATAAAATAATAAATTAAGTAAATTTATTCGTGGATTATCAATTATTAAACAGATTCCTCTAAATAAACTAAAATACCGCCAAATTATTTAAGTTTCAATAAAATACTTACTATTTTAGTCTTATAAAATTTAAATTCTTAATAATAGGGTATCTAATCCTAGTTTTTAATAAAATTTATTAAATCATAATTTTTAAATAATTTTTTATTAAATTAAAATTTCACTTAATAAATTAAAATTTAAATTATTAAAATAAATTAATTATTATCACTAAAAAAATTTAAATTAATTTTTGTATAACCGCAACTGCTGGCACAAAATTAGTTATTAATTTAAATATTACTAAATCTTAATTTCTTAAATTTTTAAAATTAATTACTACGTTAAAAATAATTATTATTAAAATAATTAATATTTAACACTAAAATTTATATGTAAAATAAATTCAAAATAAATTTTTTAAACCATAAAAAATTTATTTATATGTATAATTTTTCACATAGAATTTTTTTTTTTTTTTTTTATATATAAATATTTATTAATTATTCATTTATATATATATATATATATATATATAAATATATAATTAATAATAATTATTAAAAATTTAATAATTTCTCTCTTTATTTTTTTGTAATATTATATATAAAAATAAAATTGCTATATAAATTTTTAAAATTTAAAAAATATTTAATAAATAATATAATTAAAATAATTAATATCAATTTTTAAATATTTAATTAATTAATATTATATAAATTAATTAAATTATATATATATATATAAATATATAATTAATAATAATTATTAAAAATTTAATAATTTCTCTCTTTATTTTTTTGTAATATTATATATAAAAATAAAATTGCTATATAAATTTTTAAAATTTAAAAAATATTTAATAAATAATATAATTAAAATAATTAATATCAATTTTTAAATATTTAATTAATTAATATATTTAATTTAATATTAAACCATTTGAAATAATTTTTCTTATAATAATAAAAAATAAA